AATCAGAGGAATAATTGGAACGGTTGTCTCGAACTGCTTCATAGCATTATCGATTAGAAATGCATTTTCTAGCATTTGACTCCGCACCACCAAAGTATTTAGTCGCCCCCTGGAAAGATAGCCCAGAAAGTCGATATAATCTTTGTATAAGTGGTTTATATGAATCCTTCCGGGTTGAGACCACACGTGAAAATGCCATTGCCATAAATTGACAAGGTAATATTTCCATTTATTCATCAGAAGAGGCATATCTTTTGAAGCCAGAACGGATTTTCCTTGATATCTAACATAATGCATGATAGGATGCTTGAACAACCATAAGTTGTCCTGAAAATCATTAACAAAGACTTGGACAAGATCTTCTACTTTTCCATAAAAAGAAATTCGCTCAAAAAGGGGTCCTGAAGATGTTGATCGTAAATGAGAGGATTGGTTACGGAGAAAAAAGAAGATTGATTCATATTCATATACATGAGAATTATATAGGAACAAGAAAAATCTTGGATTCCTTGTTGAAAAAATGGAATTTGATTTCTTTGGAGTAATAAGACTATTCCAATTAAAATACTCATGAAGAAAGAATCGCAATAAATGTAAAGAAGAGGCATCTTTTACCCAATAGCGAAAGGTTCGAACCAAGATTTCCGGGCGAATGGGGTAGGGTATTAGTACATCTAAGACATAGTGTAAATGTGAGAAATTGTTCTCGAAAAAAGGAAATATTGAATGAATTGATTGGAAATTTTGAGATTTCGCCATTTCTTTCCCTTCTAAGAAAGCTACTAATCGTAGGGAAAATGGAATTTCCACAATGACTGAAAATCCCTCCGATATCATTTGCGAATAAAATTTATTGTTGTGTCCAATAAACTGATTTGGATTAGAATCCTTAGCATAAATACTCAAATGAATCCGTTGATACGTCCGACTAATTAAACGTTTCACACTGAGTGAACTAGATTTATTGTCATAACCCCCATTTTCCAACGGAATCGTCGATCTATTTAAACCGTGATCATGAGCAAGTGCATAAATATACTCTCGAAAAAGAAGTGGGTATAGGAAGTTGTGTTGCTGAGATCTATCTAGTTCTAAATGGATTTGATATTCTTTCATTTGAAATTAGATTGCAACAAAAGGTAAGGTATTTATTGGATTATCAAATGATACATTGGGTTATCAAATGATACATAGTGCGATACAGTCAAAACAAAGTATTGTAGTGAAAAAAAAAATGGATACCTTGGAAACGGGTAAACCCATTACCGGATTCTCGATTTTATCATTTTTGAATTGGTTTATGTTTGTTATAGTATAAATAGGTGGTTAGAAATCCTTTATTTTTGCAATCCAACCGCTCTTTTGATTTTGGAAAACAAAAAATCTTTATCAATATACTGCTTCTTCTACACATTCATCTCCAACCCATAATAGGGACAAACTCATAGTTAGGACTCATTAAAAAAATCGCTAATCGACTCACGGAAAACCCCTTCCCCGCATTAGGAACTAATATCTTTTTAACGTTTAATTAGATCGGGGAATTATTCAAATTCAATTCAGAAGAGAAGCTCGTTCCTTTTTATTTCCCGAGAATTGGAACCATAAGGCTCTATCCATTTATTCACTCGACCCAACTTTGAATTCAATTTTTTGTTCTGCGCCAATAATTCAAACCCTATTTTGAAGCCATTGAATCAGAATAAAGTATTCTCAAAATTTTCCATTGATACGACATGCTGGTTTTTCCATTCATTCCTTTCAGGATCAGTCGTGGTCTTACAAACTCTCCCGATGGTATGGACGAATCCTTTGTTTCATATAAATGTGTAAAAGATGCTAGCCGCACTTAAAAGCCGAGTACTCTACCGTTGAGTTAGCAACCCGAATAATTCGAATGGGTGGATACAATCGGAATAAAAAAGAAATAAAGGAAAAGAAATGAAATTGCACAACGGAATCAAAATATTGAATTAGCAAGAAATCGACTAACAAAATTTAGAATCGATTGGGAACATAAAAAAAGGACTTCTTGTATAACAGCGAATCCAGCGAACCCATTACTTTAATTTTGAATGAAGTAAAGAAAAAAACCAAACTTCTGTTACGGAGATAAATAGGTACAGAGATAAATGGATCCGTTTATCCTTATCCACGATCGAATTATAGTTGTTCGATACGCTGTTGTCAATATGATGGTGAATGTTGAATATTAATGTTAAGAAAAGACTCTAAAAAAAGAAAATGGCGAAAACAAAAAGAATGAATTGATTAATTTAATTAAAATAAAAAAAATTATAAAATGAAATAAATAAATAATATAGAAAAGAAATAATTTAGAAATGCTTTTGAAAAAAAAAAAAAAAAAAAAAAAAAAAAGAAATCTCGGGTTGACATTGATTCAATCAATCAATATAAGTAAAATAAACAAGTTGAATCCCTTGTTTTGTGATTTGTTAATAGATTTACAACGACAAACTATAAAACGCCCAGTTTCGATTGCGAGTAATGTAAATTTTCGATTTCTCGACCCAATTAGTTCGTTGTATTCATTTGATCTTTTTTATATGCATCTTATATCAATAAAATTCTAGCAATAAAATTGATTTTTGTTCTTCTGCTTATTTTTTTTGTCCTTATACTTCCAGAACATGATACTTTATGGGAGCAATATTAAATAGGAATAAAAAATAGGTATGAATAGAACAAAAAAGGGGGGAGTAGTAAAGAAAAAGTTATACAAAACTATATAGGAGTCATCCACACCCTCTTTTTTATTCTATATCCTCGATGCAATTTCGTTTAATTAAGATGAAGTTCCTTAAAAATCCCAGCCTTCTTTGAAATATCATGAACCGTTCCTGTAGGTTGAGCGCCCTTGTCAAGGAAATCTAAAATAGCAGGAATATTTAAATGGGTTTGATTATTTATCGGATCATAAAAACCCACTTTCCGAAGATCTCTTCCCTCTCTTCGGGATCGAGCATCGATTGCAACGATTCGATAAACAGCTCATTGGGATAGATGTAGATGAACAATACCCCCCCTAGAAACGTATAAGAAGTTTTCTCCTCGTACGGCTCGAGAAAAAATGATTAGAAATTGTGTGATTTAAGTCCTTCTTTTTCGAAAAAAAAAAAAAAGCATTCGTACTCTCCTAACTCAAGTTGGATAACTTTTAAATAGCCCAAAAGAAAATCTTTAGGGATTTCTTTTTTTGAGTGGTCTCTAACCCCTTTTTTGTTTGTCTCGTTTCGAATCGATTTTTTGATTCTTAATTCCCATTCTGATCTAATTGTTGAGACAATTGAAAACGGTATTTCCTTGTTCCAGGATCCTTTTTATCTTTGCCTTGAATCATTGGGTTTAGACATTACTTCGGTGATCTTTCGTTTTCAAAAATGGCGGCAACACGCCCCTTTTTGCGATTTTTTTCTATCAAAGAATCATACGAACAATTGATTCCTGCATGATACACTTTTTCATCGAAAGAGTTTTACCAATTCCAACAAATTGTCGTTTTGGATTTCAAAATTGCTCGAATCGGATTCTTTCAATTTATATATCGAAAATATACTTACGAAGTTTGTTACAACTTATTGATTGGTATTAACCCTAGATCCTTGCCCCTGCGAAATGAACAAATACTTTCTACTCAAGCTCCATCATGTCCTATTTACACTACACCCCAACAAAAAACGAGAATTCTAGTAGAACAGAACAAAGTATGTCGAGCCAAGAGCCCATTCATTTCTAGATAATCTACAATCTAAAATGGCGGATGAAAAAAAAAATCCACAGCGGATCGTGTCCTTCAAGTCGCACGTTGCTTTCTACCACATCGTTTCAAACGAAGTTTTACCATAACATTTTTCTAGTTTTGAACCGGTATGTAATTGATTCAATTATGGAATCATGAATAGTCATTGCTTCGGTCAATACCCAGTCCTTTTTCCTTCGATATGAAAGGAATAGTTAGTTAATTTATGAGGAAGAAGCCTCAGTAAGAATTTAATTTCACCCTCTATTTGAATTTTATTGCACGATTTTATTGCATTCATGCAATATTTCTTTTTATTTCTAAATAAAACAAAAAAGAACACGAATAAAAATAAAAAGAAAATAAAGTAAAAAGGAAATAAGAGGATGAAGATATATGAATGGACCCCGTCTCAATTATTAATTATGATTAAATACATTTCCAATTATTAATTAGAGCCAAACATCAAATACCTCCAGTTCAAAGAAAATTCATCCATATGAAACTCGATTGATTATGAGATCTTACATCGCTCACTAACTCGTATGGACCCCACTCCCAATTCATTCTGGGGGATGATTAATCATAAATAAAAATAGGATCCTATTTGATACGGGATGCTAGACTCTTTTGTATAGATAAAAAGCCAAAAGGGTCCAGATTACGTCATTCTTTACTATAATTGTTCTTTTACCCTAAACCGGTCTTAGAAACTTAATTCCATTGATTGAATTCAAACAGTACCACGAATACCCTCTTGTTTCGATTTCAAGAAATGAAATAAAAAATTGGGGCTGTCTTATTAAAAAAAATATATAAGAAAGATAGAGGTTTTCGCATTTCGATTTCGAATGTATCCTTGCAAATTCACGGAGGTAGGGTATGTAAGGATTTTTTAAGCCACTCACTTACATATCAAAGTGAAAGGGAGGGGGAGGGCCCATCCGACTTTTTTTGAATTCAAACTCTTGTGATCTATGTTGCCATCTTACTTGGATCACAAATGGATTCCGTTTTATTTTCGTATTATTTGAACTCGATTCAATTTATGAAAAAACATCTTATTCAGAGAAGAGTTTTGAAAATTCGAAACAAGAAGTCCATTTTATCAAAAATTAGACTCTTAAAAAAATTATACTCTGAAAGAGAGGTTGCTCGAAAAAGTAATTTTGAGTCTGATATTCGGATATATATAAGAGGTCGCTCTGGGACGGAAGGATTCGAACCTCCGAATAGCGGGACCAAAACCCGTTGCCTTACCGCTTGGCCACGCCCCATTTGAATTTCTTTTCTATTCGATACTAATAAACACTAATATTGGTTGTTCGTCAATTCCCGGCCAAATCTCTATGGAATAAATTAGATCTCTTTTTTAAGATTTTGACACAAGTAGATGCAGAATTAAACTCCATTTATTGATCATTACATAGAATTCAATTAAGATATTGTATGAAAGTATGATTTCTTCTATTCTCTTGTGAGAATTGAAGGATTTTTGTTTTGATCGGTTCGGTTCAAAGAAGTATTTTTTTTGTCTACCTTACTTTCTTTTCGTCATTTTTAGCTTATATCAATAACATATTTTTAACTCAATCAAAATACAATTATCTCCAAGAACAAAATGTTTGTTATGCTTAATACCTTTAGTTTGATCTATATCTTTCTTAATTCTGCCCTTTATTCGAGTAGTTTTTTATTCGGCAAATTACCCGAGGCGTACGCTTTTTTGAATCCAATTGTAGATGTTATGCCAGTAATACCTCTTCTCTTTTTTCTCTTAGCCTTTGTTTGGCAAGCTGCTGTAAGTTTTCGATAAGATCGTTAATAGTGTCCGAGAAAAATTCATGATTTATTCAAGCTCGAGAAAAAAAAAAAAAAATTCTAACAATTGATAAGACCAGATGAGTCTTCCAATTTGAATGAACCCTCAAGTAAAACAGTAAAATTCTTGGGCAGACACGATAAATTTAGATTTCCCCATTTCACGATTCTGACCCTTTTTTTTTTTTTTTCACTGAAAGACCCTATTAGAGTCCGCCACAATATCGAAGTCGAATTGTGTTAATTTCGAAAAATAAAAACTCTTTTGTATTTCTATCAATTTGAAAAACCGTTTCAGTTCTTGGTGTCAAAATAGGATATGTAGTATAAAAATAGAGAATCTATTCTCTTTTTCCCCCCCAAAAAAAATTTTGGAGATTGTGTAATGCTTACTCTCAAACTCTTTGTTTACACCGCAGTTATATTCTTTGTTTCTCTCTTCATCTTCGGGTTTCTATCTAATGATCCAGGGCGTAATCCTGGACGTGAAGACTAAAAAATAAGAAATTTTTCTTTACTTTATTCTTAGAAATGTTTTTAGGATTTGATTTTATCTATTCTACATCTTTAACTAGTCAAATAAAAAAAATCTTTAACTAGTCAAATAAAAAAAAGCAAAAGGGTTCGCTAAATTCGAATTTGAAAGATACCCAGTCAGCGACGGAAACGGAAAGAGAGGGATTCGAACCCTCGGTACGAATAGCTCGTACAACGGATTAGCAATCCGACACTTTAATCCACTCAGCCATCTCTCCTAATTGAAAAAAAAAAAAAAAAAAAAAATAATAATTACTATGTTACATTACACAAAAGATAATGCTTGAAAAAAAGGCCCTGCTTTACTTTAACTTTATTATATAGCTTATATATTTTTTTATTGTATTTTGTATTGTATTATACAGATGGATACAACTTTTATCAGCAATTCCATTTTTTATTTCTATAAAATTAAAAATTAAAATAAAGAATGGCCTCGAAAGAGATATCTCGAATCAAAATAGAAAAAAATAAAGAATATCTCTTTACAAAATTACAAAAGGCCTTTTTTTTTTTTATTTTCACGGCCTGGTCTGGTCAGTACCCAGCCGGGCCTTTTTTTGTTCCAATGAACCATACCGCCAAATCATAGAAAAAATGATTTAGATGGAATCAAAGTGTCATTTCTTATTCTTTATTATTCTTTTGTTTCTTCTTCTTTTTTTTTTGATTTAATTTACTTTATACTGGATACTCGAAAAAAGGGAAAAACAGAACGATGTATTTTTTTTTTGCACAATGCATTTTATGTTATGGCTTAAGTTGTTTTGTCGAGCCGTATCTGTCAAAACTCCTTCAAGAACCAAATTTGTTATTTTATTTAGTTATTCAATTTCGTTTTTTATTTTTAAACAAAATAAGTCCTCTTTTCCTAATTTCAATATAGGACTCCTAACAAACACGTCAATACTCTAAGCTCTAATTTGCATTTCATGATTTTTTTATTTCTGTCCTATATTGATTACGTCCGATTCCCTTGTTCGACAAAAGTCCCATTTCTATACAATAATCGTATTGTAGCGGGTATAGTTTAGTGGTAAAAGTGCGACTCGTTCTATTAATCCTCTTAATAGTTAAGGGGTTCTTCAGTTTCATTCATATTCTGATCAAAAACTTTATTTCTTAAAAGGATTTCATTTGAATCCTTTACCTCTAAATGAAAGATTCGAGGAAGAATATCCATTCTCGTGATTTGTATCCAAGGGTCAATTAGAAATTTCAAATTTGGATTATGAAATTACGAAACATAATTTTTGTGAATTTGGAATTGGATCAATCTTTCCAATTGAATAAGTATAAGTAAGGGATCCATGGATAAAGATAGAAAAGTCTATTTCCAATCGTAACTAAATCTTCAATTTTTGTTTTGCATAGGGTAGATT